GAAGGCTAGGGGTTATAGTCGACGTCTATTTTTTCTTTTTAACGTCTCTAATTCAAAACCGAACATGAAACTTTGATTTCATTCGGCTCCTTTATGGAAGATGGATAAATTGCCGGATCCAGATCTAGAATGGGAACAAAAAAATGAACCCATAACATCTATGTCAGCTTTTGCCTGAAAGGCATTAAAAAGTACTCGCTTTCTAGATGATCCCTCTAGAAGATGTGTATTCTAAAAGTCTTTCTAGTTACTTCGTTCTCTATTTCTATTTTAGAGAATCTTGAGGAAAAACATTTTGTTTCTACCGAGCTAAAAGAATAGAATATGCCGATCGATGACTTTAGTAAACTAAAGTCATCGTTTTTTAGCCATTTTTTTGCTTCAATGTCCTTTCGACAAATCAAAAATAGAAGATTTAGTTACGATGAAAAATTCAAATTTATATCTTCATCCATGGATTCTTTACTCATACTCATTCAATTGGAAGTATTGATCCAATTCAAAACCAATTATGTTTCGTATTTTCATAATCCAAATTTTCAACTATTCAATTAATAGTTGATCCTTGGATACAAACTACGAGAATGGAAAATTCTCCTCAAATTGGTCATTGAGAGGTAAAGGATTAATTCCTTTTAAGAAATAGAGTTTTTTTAGATTAGGGATCAAATCGAAGGATCCCTTAACTCTTCAAGAACGAATCACACTTTTACCACTAAACTATACCCGCTACAGTGCGATTATTGTATCAAAATGGAACTTTTGTCGAACAACGACATTTAACGCAATCAAGATAGGATCATAACAGAATAATGAAAAATGAAAGTATTGAGCTTTTTCGGAGGAGGAGCTTCAAAAAGGAGATTTAAATAACTAAGCATGCAGTTCTTTTTGATGGAGAGTTTTGACGGATACATTTCAACACAATAGTTAAAAAATAGACGAATTTTGCAAGAACCTATAGTTTTCTTTTTTTTTTTAACGAAAATCAAAATGCCATTTTGATTCTAGATCGAAACACTAGAAACATTCCTTTTTTTCTTACTTCAATAAATTTTCTATCTATGATCCGTTGAACTAAAAAGAAAAAAGGGCCCGGCGAGGTATTGCCCAAGCCAGGCCATGTTAAAGGCCTTTCGGGAGAAGTATTTCGGGTTTTATTTATATTGTATATTGATTGAATTTTTTATTAGTTGGAATTTCGAATAAACCTTGTAGTATATCTTGTATCTATTTATATGAAATTAAATATTTTTTTATTTCATTTCGATTTTTTCTAAAAAAAAAGAGAAATAACGTAAGAAATTTGACTTATATTAATAATAAAATTAAATTATAATAGACATTATCTATATTGAAGAATATTTCAATTTAAACAATAGAAAAAATTTAAATTGGCACGTTATGCGTAATCTAACTATAAACTATAGTAATTCTTTTTTGTAATGACTTTTTGCCATAGGGAGAGATGGCTGAGTGGACGAAAGCGTCGGATTGCTAATCCGTTGTACGAGTCATTCGTACCGAGGGTTCGAATCCCTCTCTTTCCGTTTCTGTTGATGATTGACTATTTTTTTTATTTCCTTTTCTAATTTTTTGAATTCTTTTGATTTTTTCATAAAAAGAGGAAGGAAACTCCTCTTTTATTCTTCGCGTCCGGGATTACGTCCTGGGTCATTAGATAGAAATCCGAAAATGAAGAGAGAAACAAAGAATATCACTACTGTGTAAACGAAGAGTTTGAGAGTAAGCATTACACAATCTCCAAGATCTTTTTGTGCAAAAAAGAGAATAGGTTCCCCCATATAATATATTCTATTTTGACACCTAGAATTAAAGTAGTTTCTGGAAACCGAAAAAATATAAAAAAAGAATTTGTTAAGTGTTAGGAGCCTCCCCTGTATCAAATATTTAAAATAGCTTTCTTACCCACAATTTTGGGGGAAGACCCGCTGGGGTCTTTCGCGTAAATTCTTGTTATGACGAGAAAGGAAGTAATTCTCATTTTTTAGGTTATCCAAGACTTTTTATATTTGAATCGATAGCTCATACTATAAGACGTATCTGATCTTTTCATTTATTAGTATATCGTAACGTATTAGAATTTTTTTCTCGAGCAAAGCATTCATTTTTCTAGGACAAGATTTCAAATCTCATCGAAAACTTACAGCAGCTTGCCAAACGAAGGCTAATAGAAAAAAGAGTAGAGGTATGACTGGCATAAAATCGACGATTGGGCTCAAAAATGCATAGGCCTCGGGCAATTTGGCGAATAAAAAGCTATTCAAAGAAAGGGCAGAATTAAGACAAATACAGATCAAACTAAAGATATTAAGCATAGCAGACATCTTTTTTCTTGCAGATTATTGCATTTTGATTGAGTTATTGATATAAGATACGCGAAAAATGAAGAAAGCAAAGTAGACTAAAAATACTTTCTTTTTTTTTTTGAACTTACGTAATCAAAAACTCTTCCATTCTCAAATAAAAAGAGAATAGTGGAAATCATACTTTCATACATTATCTTAATTGAATTGTATGTAATGATCAAGAAATTGAGTTTCATTCTATATATACACGTGTTAAAATCCTAATAACAATTGACTGGATTCTATCCATGTTTGGGCTGGAATTGACGAACAATCAATAAGAATATTATTCTAGATTTGAAATCGAAGTGGGGCGTGGCCAAGTGGTAAGGCAACGGGTTTTGGTCCCGCTATTCGGAGGTTCGAATCCTTCCGTCCCAGAGCACCCGCATTCTATCTTTTTCACAAATGGAATTGAGTTCACACCACATAAAAACTCAATCTAATTGTGATCTAATGCAGGCAGGATAGGATAATGGATTCTTTTTTTTCTTTACATTAAAAAGGTTAGACGGACATATACCTCTTTCTATGTAAGGGGTTGAGTTACTTCTGTCGTGTGTGTATTTCTATCTAAATTTTTTAGACTCTTAATATTCTCAAAGATGCGATTAAAGTTCCTATGCGAACCGTGTTGAGGTAAAATAACAAGTAAGAACAAATAGTTGATTTAGGTCTGTGTCGTTTTGTACCTAGACCTAGAAAGTTTATGATATTGTAAAAACGGGTGCTTCTTTTCAGGGGGGTTATGACTCCCGACGGGATTGGGGGAAGTACATAGGAGTTAATCAACAACAAAAGGTGTCAATTTGAATATCTACCCGAATCTCATTTAGAATCGAATTAATTATCAAAATACATCCGTAACGTGTGTTTTTTGAAACTCCATTTTGAGGTATTTCGTATTTTGTTCGTTATAAAATCACAAATAAACACAAATAAAACAGTCTAAATTTATGTAATGGTTGAAAGTCAGGGTGATGCAGACACTCTATTCACCTTAATGGAAAATGAATTGAACCCGAAAATAAAATAGAAAATGAGGATCCTATCTTATCGATCTTATCTAGATAACATAACCTTTGATCTCAGTCAGAAGGGTTGACGGTTTTTGTGAAAAAAAATCAGATTTGTTTTTCCAAGTTATAATTTCGATATAGCTATCTATCGCTTTTATTGAAATAAATCATTCATTCTATTTCGAATTTCTATTTCGAACCCTATACTCCTATTATTCTAAAAAAAAATAGATATCGAAAAATCTATTAATTCAATTCTATCCGTATATTATTTAATGTATTAATGTAAAAAATAGAATCGATTTTTTTTTTAATTTGAATATAGAAAAAAGTATAGATTTCTATGTACCGACTAAACCAATGACTATTCATGATTCTATAATTGAATCACTTTTATACCGGTTCAAAATTTGAGGAATGTTATGGTAAAACTTCGTTTGAAACGATGTGGTAGAAAGCAACGTGCGACTTGAAGGACATGATCTAGTGTGGATTTTTCTATCCACCATTTTCTATAGAAAAAGGTGCTCTTGGCTCGACACCTCCTGTTCCGTTAGACTAGAACCCACGCTTTTTGGGGGGTTATAGTTAATTCATGGTGGAGCTCGAGTAGAAAGTCTTGATTCATTTCTTAAGAGCAAGAATCCAGGGTTAGTGTGAATCAATAAATTAGAACAACTTCGTAAGTATATTATATTTTTGACAGCTAAATCGAAAGGATCCAATCCTAGTTTCCAACCAAAAAGTCAATTTTGTTGGAATCGATAAAACCTTTTCGATAAAAAGTATATCGTGAGAGAATCAAGCGTTTGTATGATTCTTTTTTTTGATAAACAATCACAAAAAGGGTATGTTGCTGCCATTTTGAAAGGATTAAAGATCAACGAAGTAATGTATAAACCTAACGATTCAAAGCAAAGAGATTCCGAAACAAGGAAATGCCCTTTTCATTCTCAATTGTATCAACAACTGGATTAGAATGAAGAATTCCAATAGAGGTTAAATAAGCCAGACAAAGGGGGGCTAGAGACCACTCAATAAATGAAATGTTTCTTTTGAGCTATTTTAGAGTTATTCAACTTGAGTTATGAGTGCAAATGGTTTTTTTCCGGAAAGAAGAATGAGAGCAAACGGGGACTTAATTCTTAGTCTAATTCATTTTATGATGAATCTATTTGCCATTCTAATTTTCTATCTACACAACTTGAAAAAAAAAGAAGAATCACAAATCATTTTTCTTGAGCCGTACGAGGAGAAAACCTCTTATACGTTTCTAGGGGGGTATTATTCATATAATCTATCCCAATAAGCCGTCTATCGAATTGTTGCAATTGATGCTCGGTCCCGAAGGGAAGGAAGAGATCTTCGAAAAGTTGGTTTTTATGATCCGATAAAGAATCAAACTTTTTTAAACGTTCCCGCTATTCTCTATTTTCTGGAAAGGGGCGCTCAACCTACCGGAACTGTTTATGATATTTTAAAGAAGGCAGCGGTTTTTAAAGAGCTTCGCCCTAATGAAATGAAATTCACTTAATGAAATACAACAAGAAAGAGACTTGAACGAGTCGTATATGGTTTAATAGAACCCTTTCTTTATTATTCACATCTTTTTTTGTTCTATATTGATATGTCTAGAAAAAAGATCAAGTGAACAAATGAAGAAAGTTATATTGACCAAGTCACTCACGGTAGGAATTGGATCTAGCAATAGACAATTCCAACATTCCTTTAAACTAGAAGGTTTTCCTTGGAACTATACTAAAAAAAGAATGAATTATTTGACGTATAGTTATTGATCTTTTTTCGACTTATTTTTTATTTTTATCGCCATTCCTTTCTAATCATGTACCTTATTTAGATAGTGCCAATCCAACACAAGTTCTTTTTTTATTTGTTCAATTGATTCTTTTATTATCTTTAATTTTCAATTAAATTTCTATTATTTCTTTTTTTTTTTTAACAGACATATTGACAAGAGTGTAATGAACAAATATAATTCAAGTGTAAATGGGTCCAGTTTTTTTCTATTTTTTTGTCCTACATACAAAACACAGTTTTTGTTTCTTACTTTATTCAAAGATTCGTTATAAAAAAAATGAAAAGGAAAATCTATATAGAATGTAATGAATGAGAATATCTAAGGAGTGGTCTATCATTTTTTTATTTTGAAATTTCTTGTATTGTCAGTTGATCTGCTTTTTATTAGATTATCAAACTTACTTTTTTTAGATTTTTTGCTAATTCAATGCTTTGGTTGTCTTGGCTAATTTCTTTTTTTTTTTGATCTCGATTGTATCTACATAGTATACTCTCTTTGGGTTGCTAACTCAACGGTAGAGTACTCGGCTTTTAAGTGCGGCTAGGGTCTTTTACACATTTGGATGAAGTAAGGGATTCGTCCACACCATCGGTAGAATTTGTAAGACCACGACTGATCCTGAAAGGAATGAATGGAAAAAAGAGCATGTCGTATCAATGGAGAATTTTGCAAAAATTTCGTTCTTATTAGATCGGTACAAAAACTTTGGTTGAATTTTTAGAACGAAATGAATTCAAAATTGGGTCGATTGGATACAGGGATCGAGCCTTATGGCTCTAATTAGAGGGAAAAAAGCAACGAGCTTATGTTCTTAATTGGAACGATTAACCGCCCTAATTAAATGTTAAAAATAGATTAGTGACTGATGCGGGAAAGGCTGTTCCAGGAATGGATTACAGATCCTTAGTGAATCCTAACTATTAACTAACCATTTTCCATTCGATTACAAAAGAAAATGGAGATGAATGTGTAGAAGAAACAGTATATTGATAAGGATACTTTTTTTCCAAAATCAAAAGAGCGATTGGGTTGAAAAAATAAAGGATTTCTAACCATCTTCTTATCCTATAACTATAAAGAAAGAAACCAATTAGATGGAAAAAAGATAGAGAGTCCGTTGATGAGTTTACCTGTTTCCGAGGTATCTATCTATTATTTTTTACTATAATACCTTGTTTTGACTATATCGCACTATGTATCATTTTATAACTTCCGAAACCCTCTACCTTTCTTTTTGTTTCCGGTCTCATTTTAAATGGAGGAATTCCGAGGATATTTAGAACTAGATAGATCTTGGCAATACTTTTTATATCCACTTATCTTTCAGGAATATATTTATGCACTTGTACATGATCAGGATTTAGATTTGAACAGGCCCCTTTTGTTGTCAAATAAAAAAAGGGGGTATGACACAAAATACAGTTTACTGATTGTAAAACGTTTAGTTATTCAAATGTATCAACAGAATCATTTGATTCTTTCTCTTAATGATTCTAACAAAAATGAATTTTTTGTGCCCAAGAACAATTTGTATTCTCAACGGATCTCGGAGGGATTTGCAGCTATTGCGGAAATTCCATTTTCTATGCGATTGCTCTCTTCCTTAGAAGGAAAAGAACGAAAAAAATATCAAAATTTACGATCAATTCATTCCATATTTCCTTTTTTAGAGGACAAACTTTCACATTTAAATTATGTCTTAGATATATTGATACCCCACCCCATACATTTGGAAATCTTGGTTCAAACTATTCGTTACTGGGTAAAAGATACTTCCTGTTTGCATTTATTGCGATTCTTTCTTTATGAGTATTGTAATAGTGTTATTACTCTAGAGAGATCTGTTTCACAAAATCCGAATAAAAGATTCTTTTTGTTCTTATATAATTCCTATGTGTGGGAATGCGAATCCATCTTCGTTTTTCTCCGGAACCAATCCTCTCATTTACGATCAACATCTTACGGCACCCTTCTTGCACGAGTCTATTTCTACCGAAAGTCAGAAGATTTTGTAAAAGTATTTACTAAGCATTTTCGGGTTATACTTTGGTTCTTCAAAGATCCTTTTCCGCATTATGTTAGGTATCAAGGAAAATGGATTCTGGCTTCAAGGGGTACATTTTTTCTGATGACTAAATGGAAATATTACTTTGTCAATCTCTGGCAATGTACTTTTTCTCTATGGTTGCAACCAAGAAGAATCTATATCAATCGATCACCAAATCAGCCCATTGACTTTTTGGGTTTTCTTTTAAGTGTGCGACTAAATACGTGCGTGGTACGAAGTCAAATG